TATCTGCACCCCTTGGGATCGATAAACCTTTTGAACCTTATTAACCAAAGAGATACGACTTTGCACTATAGTTAGCTCAGCACCAATCAGGAATGCCCAAGGAATTCCAAGAATTCTTGTTATACATTTGTTCCAAGTCTCAATCCTCTTTTCGAGATTCATCGATATTGAATCAATCGAACGCACTTCTAACACCTGTTCCACTTTTGGAAGACCTTGCGTTATATCACCAGATCTTGATTTTTCATATATAAATGTAACTAATGTATCTCCTTCGTAAAGGATTTCCCCATAATGTCCATGAACAGTTGCTCCTGGAGTAGCCAAATAAGGCTTAGCTGATCGTATTACCACAGAGTCAACTTGAAGAATTAGAACTTGACCCGATTTTAAATGCGGTCCTTTTTTGGCTATACATACATTTTCACAAAGAAACTGCCCAAGACTAACGATTGTAGATGTCTCTTCACAACAATTGTAATGCAGAAAATACCAATTCAAATCGAATGGATTCAAAATGATGTTACTGCACGAATAGGGATTATAAATTTTACCTTTTTCATCCAGTAAATAATATTTAAGTATTTGAAAAATCTGTTTTAAATTGTCAAGTTGCAAATAGTTAGTTACCAAGATTTGATTATGGGTTATTAAATCGGAAAATAAATCAAAATTATAAAATGGAAAGCCTGTTCCTAAGGGGCCCAACGGATTCCTAATTGGAATTAGGGGGTCCTCTTTGATTGATTCTTTTATCACATTGGGAGATTTTACATCGTTGAATGGGCCTGTTCGAGAACAATTGGATGATGACAAAATTATCAAAGATTGAGATTCCTTATTTCGATTCAATAACGTATGAATAGTTCCTTGATTTGGATTAAGGGATTCTTGAATCCTTGCCTTGGAATAGAAATAAATGGAAGAAAACGGATTGACATTAGCGCGATCTGATCCATTCTCAGAGATTAATCCTGAACCCGACAGATCATTTCTTTTTCCGGTATACAAAATAGGTGACTTCGCTAAGTCGATTCTTAGAAAATCTCTAATTAAACCATTTGTCCTTATTTCAACAAAGGAAGCACAGGCCTTTTCGATCTTTTTGTCTTGGTCCCAATTCAACACTAAACAAGTCCGAACTAATTGAATACTTGTGTCCCAAATTTCAAGAATTGGGTCGTAATAAAGGATATAGTTGACAACTCGAAGTTGTAGATTATCACTTTCTTGCAAGAGATCCGGTGGGAAAAGTCTTCCTAAATTTATACCATCCGTTTTTTTATATGGGACTACAGGTTGAACCAAAACAAAATATTTTTTTTCATACCTGGAAAGTTTCATTCGTTGGATATAGAGCCAATTTTTCAATTTTTTGTATTCTTTGGAATTTTGTTTTCCCCCTCCTGGTGGTATCAATCGGAATGCCTTGTTTGTCTTTCCAGGAAAATGGATATCTCCAGAAAAGATTATTAGTTTAATTTTTTCTGCTTTTTTCTTCACTCGGACCAATCCACCTACCCGACTTCTTCTATTTAAAGTGATTTGTGTATCTATCCCAATAATACTATTGTGCCGTACCATTATGGAACAAGATTCGGCCAAAATGTGGACTTCCACGGGAATAAAAAAAAACGGATTTACTTCCTTTTGGTATTTTGGCCAAAATACCTTGACTCCTCGATACTCAATCAACTCCTCTTCATTAACGATTGAATTCAGTTCTCTAGTCTCATATTTAGTAAGTCCCGAGCTCTTTCTTATATATCGAGGATCGTCGAAATAAGCAAGAATACTATTTCTACGGAGAATACCATTTCGGGGGATTTCAATTGAGATACCTGAAGAAGGTATTAATTGGTTCTCGCCCTCTTGAATCGATTCGAGTGGGATGATGACTCTATTTCTTCGCCTCTTTGCCAATAAATCCGAATTTCCCTCGAGAACGGCCGGATTTCTGAGATTACAACGACCGGTACATGTCATTCGATTAAGTTCTGAATAATCAGGAATCCTATCTCCTTTTTGATTTTTACCAGAAAAATACGAACTAAAAAATTTGTGTCTCACTTGATTATTAGTTACTGAGGGGTTAGAAATATATCTTCGCTTAACAGAAAGAGAATAAGCGTTCATTTGATCTTGATCCTTGTGGATCGAACAGGGGCCTGGACTGGATCTCCAGGGCTCCCCTAATAATATCCATAAATGACTTGTTTTTGGTAAGAGATGAATATTACCATATGTAAATTCAGGTGCATGGTACACATCGGTATTCCAGTGCATTTCGCCTTCTGAGTCAGAATAAATATGTTTTCGAACCTTCTCTTTCAAATTCAAAGTGGATGTTCTCGCGCGAATCTCAGCAATGACTTGTTCTGATTCTACATATTGATCGTTTTGAACTAAAAGAAAACTTTTGGGCGGAATACACACATTGTGTATAATATCTTCACTTTCAATAGTTACATACAAGTCTCTAGAACATAGAAAAGCAGGATGTCCATGACGTGTACGTGTCGGATGAACCAAATCCTCATTGAATTTTATTTTTCCATTAGAAGGGGCTCGGACATGTTCTGCAGTACCCCCTGTGAATACTCCGCCGGTATGAAAAGTTCTTAATGTTAATTGAGTACCTGGTTCTCCAATAGATTGACCTGCAATAATACCTACAGCTTCTCCCAATTCGACCAGGTCGTCGTGAGCTGGGCTTCGGCCATAGCATAGTTGACAAATCCAAGATGTACTCCTACAAGTAAAGGGGGTTCGAATAGAGATTGGTTGTGCTCTAAAAGTTATGAATCTATTAACAAGTCCAACCCCAATATCTTGATTTCTAGTAGCAATGCATCGCGAACCCATATATATATGATCCGCTAATACACGCCCAATTAATGTTTGGATAAAAATCCTGTCGGTCATCATTCCATTTCGAGGACTTACAGAAATACCTCGTACGGTGCCACAATCTGTTCGACGTACAACAATGTGTTGAACTACTTCAACAAGTCTGCGCGTGAGGTATCCTGCATCTGATGTTCGGATAGCGGTATCCACAACTCCTTTACGGGCTCCGTAGCAAGAAATAATATATTCTGTTAAAGAGAGTCCTTCGCGTAAATTGCTTTGAATGGGTAAATCAATCATTTGACCTTGGGGATCCGACATTAATCCTCTCATACCTACTAATTGATGTACCTGAGATGCATTTCCTCTGGCTCCCGAAAAAGACATTATATGGACTGGATTAAAAGGATCGGTCATCCGAAAATTAGGATTCATTTCTTGTCGCAAATATTCACTTGTGGCATACCAGATCTCGATCGATTGACGTAATTTTTCTACCGCGTGTACATTCCCATAATGATGGTGTTTTTCCAAAATAAAACTTTGTTGTTCAGCGTCTTGAACTAGCCATCTTTTAGAAGGTATTGTTAAAAGATCATCAATTCCTAATGAAATGGAAGCGGCGGTAGCTTGTCGGAAACCCAGAGTCTTTACTTGATCCAGGATATGTGATGTATATCCTATTCCATAGTGATCAATAAATCGACTAATAAGTCGTTTCATGGCAGTTCCGTCTATCACTTTATTGTGAAAGACCTGAGTGGGCCGTTCTGCCATCAGTACCTCCATATTGCGCTGAGTAGAATTTGACAATGGGTTTGAGTCAGTGATTGGACAACTTCCTTTTCTAGATCTTGATTCACGTAGAAATTCCGCAATTTTATAGTCCTAGTTAACCCGGCGAGACTCGAATTCCCGCTGGTAGCATAGAATTACAACAGCCCTGCCAAAACCCCTGTATGGCTTCTTCTATTTCTCGATAAAGAGAAATATGCCCAAGAGTGGTTCGAATATATATATAAAGAATTTCTTTTTTTATACTTCTTACTATTAGATAGTGTCCATAAATCTCATAATAGGTCCCCAAAGATTCATAGTGAATTTCAATGGGAGCTTCTCTTGCAGCAATAACGCGTTGATCTAGTCGCCACCGCAGCCACAAAGGACTACCTAAATTGATTCGTTTTTGCCGAAAAGCTCCAATTGCATCATAGGCGTTACAAAAAAACGGTTCTTTTTTTTTTGTATACTTATTATCTTCATTTTGATAGTTTCTACCATTACACGGATTATACCTATTTACACAAATACCCCGACGATTTCCACTCGTTAAGACATAGAGTCCACTAAGCATATCTTGAGTTGGTGCAGAAATGGGATCTCCAATAGTTGGAGACAAAAGATTCATATGAGAAAACATAAGTAAACGTGCCTCTGCTTGAGCCTCCAAAGATAAAGGCACATGAACAGCCATTTGATCCCCGTCAAAGTCCGCATTGAAGCCCTTACAAACTAATGGGTGTAAACAAATAGCGCGCCCTTCTACTAAAATGGGGAGGAATGCCTGTATGCCTAATCTATGCAGAGTAGGCGCTCTATTCAGCAATACAGGATGGTCATCCAGAATTTCTTGAAGTATTTCCCATACAATCGGTTTTTTTTTACGAATTTGACTCTTAGCAACTCCGATGTTCGAAGCAAGATGTTTTCTAATTAGGTCACGAATTACAAATGCCTGGAAAAGTTCTATTGCTATTTCGCGAGGCAATCCACATCGATGTAATGAAAGTGAAGGGCCCACGACAATCACTGACCGCCCTGAATAATCGACGCGTTTACCAAGCAGAGTCTCGCGAACTCTTCCTTCTTTGCCTTCAATTACATCTGAAAGCGACTTGTAAACTCTATTATGATCATCCCTCATTGGTTGTCCGCAGATTCCATTATCAAGAAGTGCATCCACTGCTTCTTGTAGCAATTTTTCCTGAGATATTATTAATTCTTCTGGCGTAGCTATACTTGTTGTTAATAGATCTGTAAGAGTATTATTCCGATAGATAATTCTTCTATAGATTTCATTAATATCCGAGGTCACCAGTTTATCCTCATCTATATGATAAATTGGTCTCAACTCAGGAGGAAGAACTGGT